GGAAAAACGAGCACCGTGGAAATACATGCCACTCAGCCAAAGAAAGATGATGGAGAGTTGACCGAAATGGGCACTAAATACTTTTCGAGAGATCTCCTCCAAATCACCGGTATGGCTATCGAAATCGTGAGCATCAGCATGTAGGTTCCAGATCCAAGTGGTAGTTTCAGGGCCTTTCGCTATTGTTCGTGAGAAATGGCCCGGTCTAGCCCATTCCTCGAAAGAAGTTTTTATGTGATCCCTATCTACCAAAATTTTGACTTCCGGTTCCGGCGAACGAATAATCATTGAGTCCTCCTCTTTCCGGACAACACATACAAAGAGACCTGCCAACAGTGAAATAATTAGTGAATCTAAAAGAGATAGAAGAAGTCTCTTTCGCTTCTATCTTTCTATCTGCCATCTATGTAGTTTCTTTCGTTATTCACTAGAGCAATTCGGATCTGGAAGTCGATCCGGGGCAAGTGTTCGGATCTATTATGACATAGCCATGAGGCGCTCAACGGACCCTTTGAATCCTCAAAAAACTCTTGAGGGCTTTCGATTGATGCAAAAACGACTTTTTGTTTGTCCTATCTTCAGATCTCAATTCCAAGTTCTTAAATGGAACTGCGTCGTCTGATTTCCATACAATCGACTCGAGTCCAAATCGCGCGAACAGCCATTAGCCATTACTCCAAGATATTCGGGGATCTAGATTCAGCGATTCCAAGTCTCTTTTAGTCGCTTTCCGAGTCAGGTTTTTATAGAAAAAAGAAAGAGAAGAACAAAGTATAGTTGGGACGCTCTCTGTCTCTCTTTTATCCCTACGAACTCGCAGACGAACCCGAAGGCTTAGAAGGGATATAATGAAATTCCTTGATTGGTTCTTCCCAGGGGAATGCTTGATTTTAGTTGACTGAGGGGCTTAACAAACAAGGAATTCCACGAAATGAATTCCAAGAAAGAAATGGTGTCATCTTTTATTCGAAACGCCTCGTGATCTTCAACCAATTATGCGCTTCAATATAATTACTAGGAGTAAGTGCTATAGCTTGTTTCCAATACTCAGCGGCTTGATCGAACCAAGCCTCTGCAATGTCAGAATCTCCCTGTCGAATGGCCTGTTCTCCCCGGTCGGAATAGGCTGGTTAATTCCTTCCCTTCGAACCGTACTTGAGAGTTTCCTACCTCATACGGCTCGGCAGTCAACTCTTTTGGTATCCAATTGTAGTCGACCCTATTGAATTGAATAAGCTTTCTCATAGATCTATCCCATTTTTCGTGTTAACCAAAAGAAGCTAATGACATGAGTTTCAAACTTAAATCTGAAATTTGGATTAATAATCTGTTTTAGTTTTATCTTCGCTCCCACCTTCCTACGACTACAGCATAGGATTTATCCTATCGTTCGAATTTTCTGAAAGGTAACTATCTCGATTTCATCTTATATCGAACTTTCTATAGAATTTTTGAAAAAGACTTTCAAGGAAAGACTCACTATCTTTGGGATCTGATCCTACACCGCTGCTCAATACCTTAGCTCGTTAGTAGGTCCACTCTATTACATAAGTGGATTCCTAACCACATCATGACCTAAGTAAGCAGTGAGTATTGTATCGGTACAAAACTCCGCGAATTGATCTTTACGGCGCTTACTCTATCAATTAGATCCTTTATCCATAGAAGAAAACAGCTGGGCATATCTCGTTCTTCATATTTCGACTTCGAAGAAGGTTCTTTCTTTTCTACAGCTCATAAAAATCGTTCGTTTAGACGATGCATAGGTAGAAAGCCTATTTTTCTAGTCTTTACTAGCGGATTTGATCTTTCTTTCCCCCTTTCTTTCTATAGTGGAGATAGTCGCACGTAATGACAGATCACGGCCATATTATTAAAAGCTTGTGGTAAGAATGGGTTTCGTTCTAGCGCTCGAAAATAATATTCCAAAGCTTTCGTATGTTCTCCGTTACTTGTGTGGATAAGTCCTATGTTATAAAGTATATAACTTCGGTCATAGGGATCAATTTCTAGTCGCATAGCTTCATAATAATTCTGCAAAGCTTCCGCATAATTTCCTTCGGATTGCGCCGACATCCGTTACGGTCGTCATTCAATTCAAAGAATCTCCGTTCCAGAACCGTACATGAGATTTTCATCTCATACGGCTCCTCTCTTATGTGCATAATGAAAATAATACAGGGAATCAAAAAAGATGAAAATATTCTCATTATGAACTGAACAGGGCTGGTGTTTTTACACGAAATCTCTAGCCAACCTTCCTGCCAGAGATCTTTTCTTAACATCGAGCATATTGGTACTAGAGAGAAATGATAACTCCAACAATTTCTTTGTTCTCAGCGCCCCCGAATTTCCGGGAATGAGTCACTTCAACAGCCTTCGATGGTTCTACGGGTATCCAAAATACAAACACGATGGATGTTTGTTGTCCCAACCATTCTTCGTAGTCCCGAGCCTGCTAAGGAAAGGGATAATGTCTCACAAAGTTTTTGTTTATGGATTCCGGGGTGTAGTGCTTCTTCCCCTATGCTGCCTATTGGTACTAGTAGCGTAGGATTGACCTGTAATAACGAACCGATAGGTATAAACCTTCGCTCAATACTAGAATCGACAATTCAAACTTAGTATCTGAGGCTGCATTAATCGAGGATACACAACAGAAGGAGTTGTTCTATTTCCAAACTTTACCTTCAACAAGCGTAGATTTCTTTTTCTTTTTATCCCGATCACGAATCGTGTGTCTTTCTCGTAAGACTAAGAGGAATAAAAAAATCAAATCGCACCATCTCTGTAATAGGTAAATGCCTCTTTTTCTCCTGAAGTTGTCGGAATTATTCGTAATAAGATATTGGCTACAATTGAAAAGGTCTTATCAATAAAATTTCCATTTATCCGTGGTCTAGGCATAGGCAGCAATCCATTCGAAAATTCTTAGCATTCCCTCTCTCTCATGGAAACAGGATCCCACAACGAAAAGAATGGTACAGTACGAAATAACATAAAATTAGAGTCATTCAAAATAAAAAAAATATGTGCCTTCTATTCAACTATTCACTATTCAAATTGTTCCTTTTCACAGGAATTGATAAGAACTAAAAACAAAATAGTGCAACCTGATTTGATTTCATTCTAATGGAATCGTATAACCAACGAAGGAAACAATGCCGATGACATTGAAGTTACAGATTAGAAGAACCCACGAAATTTTGATGGAATTAGGATCCAAAGAAGAAAAAGGATCGAATACTCATAATCAGTCTATGATGAGAAGAGAATAAACGCCTATTTTATTTTGTCTTGTGTACATAGCGGGGATACACGAGACAATCCAAATAGAAAAACAATCCCATAGAAAAGATAGTTTAGGAATTTGTACTAGATCGATGGTCTAATAGTTTGTTGTTGATAACTCGAAACCTGGATTGGATGAGAAGTCTTAGGGTATCGAATCGTAGTCTAACTAGAATGATGATCTAAAGAGATCCATTAATCCGCGTCTATAAAATATAGATCCCTCAATCGGTCGATTTGTTCTAATTTGGAATTTCGTGATTGAATCGGGAAGAAAGGGATACGCCGACAAAGAAGAGAACCTTGTTTTGGGAAACAGGAAGAGTTAACCGTTTTCGCAAAGAAAGCAATTTTCTCTTTATCTCGGGAGCCTCGAAGGAAAGATCTTTCTTTGACTTGGATCAAAAATTTTCTATTTTGATAGCTTTTTATCGTTAGAGTTGATTAGTCGGACCTACCCAATAATTCAGATAAATTACTCGCAATTCACTTGGTTTTTGGGTCATAATCATTATGTAGGAGAGATGGCCGAGTGGTTCAAGGCGTAGCATTGGAACTGCTATGTAGGCTTTTGTTTACCGAGGGTTCGAATCCCTCTCTTTCCGTACCTTCACCCAAGGCACCGATCTTCCTAACCACAATAGATCAAAAACGAATCGATATCAGTCTTCCATACAGTTAGACCGTTCTTTGATATAGATTCTCTATTCCTAATGGCTGTGGCACGTAAACGACTGGAAAGAAAGGAGGAGATAAGGAAAGAAAATCTCCCTCTCGATCTATGATACCGAAATAAGAGAAAAATACGGCTCAAACCCTTCTTTCTCTTAACCTTAGGTTAATTTACTTCGCCGAAAAGGAGCAAAGTTGTCCGCACTTTACCTTATTAGAAAAAATTTTTATTTTCGTTCGGTTTAAGTCTGACGAGAATAATATTCTACGACTAGCAATTCATTTATTTCCAAACCGACCCATTTACTATCTATTATTTGATTGACTAATCCTTTAGATTGCACTGGGTCAAGAGTTAAATGGTTTGGTAATTCCTCGTGAGGAGAGGAATCGAGAGAATTTTGAATTAGAACTTTAGATTTTCCGTCATCCTTTGCCGTAATAGTATCTCGGGGTTTGCAGCGATAACTTGGTATGTCTACGATCCGACCATTTACTAAAATATGTCGATGGTTAACTAATTGGCGAGCTCCAGGAATAGTCGGAGCCATACCCAATCGAAAAAGAATGTTATCCAAGCGCATTTCGAGTAATTGTAGTAAAACCTGACCGGTCGGACCTTTGGCCTTTCCGGCGATACGAACGTATTTAAGCAATTGGCGTTCTGTAAGACCATAATGAAAACGCAATTTTTGTTTTTCTTCTAGGCGAATACGATATTGGGGTTTTTTCCAAGACCCCGATTGGTTTCTACGATCCTTTCGGTCTTTGGGACTTTTATTAGTTAGGCCCGGTAAAGCCCCCAGCCGGCGTATTTTTTTGAAACAAGGTCCTCGGTAACGTGACATAAAGACTCCTTCCTCTTATTTATATTTCACTCTTATTGATGAAATTGCATTTTACAGAATAAAACTAAACTCAAACTGAACTAAATGAGAAATGAAGTGAAAGTGACTCAAATGGACTATTAAAGAATAAGGAGATGAATTGGATAAAGAAATATCCAGCTTTTTCCTTTATATTCTCTATATAGATATAGAAAAAGAAAAGGATAAAGAAATATCCAGCTCTTTCCTTTATATTCTTTATATAGATATAGAAAAAGAAAAGGATCTTTTTATGTCCTAGTTGGAAGTTCCTATAACCTAATAGAAATCGATGACTTTTAGCAAAAGCGGAAGACATTTTTTTCACTAGTCTTTGATTTCAAAAGGACATTTTCAATGATGAAAAATCAAAAAAAGAAAGAGAGACAAGCCTACTATCGGAATCGAACCGATGACCATCGCATTACAAATGCGATGCTCTACCCTCTGAGCTAAGTAGGCTGACATACGAGAAATTCGACACGCCTAGGAATTCAATAAACTCTCAGAATCCTTGCTTGCTATTAACTAATTAGAATACAATTTTTTTGAAATTCTGAGCTATTCATAATAAATATGAATCAAAAACAAGAAAATTATAGAATTTCAAAAAATCTGAAATCTTATAGAACATAACGATTAATTTGGGCCTATCGAATTTCGACTTCTTTCTCACAATACTATTATAGATTATTGAATAAGAAATGAATAAATATTCAATTTTTTTTTGTTTTTGAATTCAACCAACATTTGAAATTCTTTTGATTACCCTTCTCTCTTTTCTTCCCTATTATCTATCTTGCAAATTCTAATTTTTGAATGGAATTCTTAGTTATAACAAATGAGACATGCCGCCGCTTTCATTCGGAAAGGTGGAATTTAGGACGAAAAATCGACCGTTTAAGTAATGGAAATTACATAGAAAAGTGATCGGAAGGAGGACAGATAGATATATGGGATGGATCCACTTATATTGAATTGTAGAGACATAAATGATAAACTCGTTTTTGATTGGACCAAAAAGCAAAGATGAGAAAAGACTTTTTCGAGATAGCAATAAGTCTCTACTAAATTTAATAGTGCCGGTAGAAATAAAAGACAAGTGGGAAGGACATCACAGTGAGATGCTAATCTCAAAGGGGGATATGGCGAAATTGGTAGACGCTACGGACTTAATTGGATTGAGCCTTGGTAGGGAAACTTACTAAGTGAGAACTTTCAAATTCAGAGAAACCCTGGAATTAACAAAAATGGGCAATCCTGAGCCAAATCCCGTTTTCTGAAAACAAAGAAAGGTTCGGAAAGCGAAAATAAAAAAGGATAGGTGCAGAGACTCAATGGAAGCTGTTCTAACAAATGGAGTTGATTGTCTTACGTTGGTACAGGAATCTTTCTCTTGAAACTTCAGCAAGAGTGAAGGATAACCCTATATAATATACATAGGTAAGGTATGCGTACTGAAATACTATAAAATATCAAATTATTAATGACGACTCGAATCTGTATTTGTTATATGAAAAATGGAAGAATTCTTGTGAATTGATTCAGATTGAAGAATAAAGAGACAAATCATTAACTCCAGAGTCTGATAGATCTTTTGAAGAATTGAGTCATTGGACGAGAATAAAGATAGAGTCCCATTCTACATGTCAATATTGGCAACAATGCAATTTATAGTAAGAGGAAAATCCGTCGATTTTAGAAATCGTGAGGGTTCAAGTCCCTCTATCCCCAAAGAGCCCATTTCGCTGCCTAAGGCTTGAGTCTATCCTTTTCTTTATATTGATCCTTTTTTTCGTTAGCGCTTCCAAATTCCTTCTCTTTCCCATTCACCTACGCTTTTACAAACCACTCTGAGCGGAAAGGTTTTTCTCTTCTCACGAGTTTTGTGATACGTGTACAAATGAACATCTTTGAGCAAGGAATCCCCATTTGAATTTGAATGTGAATGATTCACACTGGAGATTTTTATTCATCCGGAAACTTACTAAGTTGTTCTTTTGACGATCCAATAAATTCCGGGACCCGGACGAGACTTTCTAATATCCTTTCAATTGACATATACCCAACTTCTCTAGTAAAATGAGGATGCAGTATCGGGAATAGTCGGGATAGCTCAGCTGGTAGAGCAGAGGACTGAAAATCCTCGTGTCACCAGTTCAAATCTGGTTCCTGACACACGATTCATTTGGCTGAGCCTCTATAAAGTAATTGATATGAATCGAGATACATTTTGATTAAATTCATAAAGAGTCTAGATCATAATACATATTAGTCCTCTCGGTTTTTAGAGAGATATCCCATCTATTTTGATTTGATAGATGGGTAAAGACTTTCTTAGACAAAGTATCTAAGAAATGAGACTCTAGATTTCTATTCTTTTGAGTTGATTTATCCTCTCCTTCAAAAAAAACGAATAGAAATGGAATCCGATATCCTTTCATTCCCTTGTATTTTTTACAAATTCTATTTTTTTTTGCATTGCCTCCTACATTACATGACTTTATTAGAGTCCGTCTAAGTGATGTGCGCACGACAACGTTCATGATGCAGAACTCATTTGGTTCATCCTATTGGCTTGGATCATCCGAAATAAGTATCTTTCAAAGTTGAGAATCCCAATGAAGCCCTAAGTGTCTTGTCTTGTTTGTTATCCTAGCCAGACTACAAA